AGGCTTCGGGCAATTTGCCGAAGAAAAAACTACTCGAATAAAGGGGCGAATTAATACAAATACAGATCAAACTAACGATATTAAGCATAACAGACATTTTGTTCTTGGAGATAATTGCATTTTGGTTGCATTTTTGATATAAGGAAAAAGAAGTAAAGTAAATAAGGTAGACAAAAAATCCTTCTTTTTCTTTGAATCCACCCAACCAAAAATCCTCCAATTCTCAAAGGAGAATAGAAGAAACCATACTTTCATACAATATCTTAATTGAATTCTATGTAATGATCAATAAATTAAGTTGAATTCTGTATCTATATGTATCAAAATTATAGTACCGGTCTATTCTATTATTCTATAGAAGATCTATATCTTATAGATATGGAATTTATCGAGATATTTATTTAGGCTGGAGTTGACAAACAACCAATAACAATATTATTGTTTCTTAGTGTAGATTAGAAATTGAAATGGGGCGTGGCCAAGTGGTAAGGCAGCGGGTTTTGGTCTCGCTATTCGGAGGTTCGAATCCTTCCGTCCCAGCACGGATCCATTTTTCCATTATTCCCATATAAACCCTATAAATATAAAAAGGAAGTGGGGGGATAGCAGTTAATCTATATTACTTTAAACATCTGTGTCTGTTCGAATTTCATTAACAAATTATCAAGTCCCATTATATAGATATACTCTAGTTATAGATAGATATAAAACATCTATAACAAACAGTGACAACAGTTCAGTCTATCTGATAGATAGGAGAACCCTTACCTATTTTTTTCGATTTTTATTTTCGTAATCTGATTAAAAGAATCAAAATTAAAATATTAACTTACATTATTTTAATTTTTTTATACATCTCATGAAAAAAAAAGGACTTCTTTGTTCTTATTTCTTTCTTCGTTTCTTTGATCTATTTCAAATTTTTATTTGAAATTAGTGATGAGTCAATTCAAAAAGAAAGACTGATCTTCCTATAAAGATCAAAGGCGATGCTTATTGTCCAATTTTCTTCAAACCCAACCCAATATTTCTAAATTAAATTAACTATTTTAATTTAATTTAGAAATATTTTTTTATTAAAAAAAATATTTTTAATGATTCCCTGTACGTGGAATCTTTGAAAAAGTAGGAAATCGTTTAATTTATCTTATTAAGTCACTTGGAGATGCAGATTCAAAAACTTATTCGTTTATATATATTTATTATTTATATATTTACATATAACATTACATATATATAACATATATATACATATATGTATTATAGATTATAGAATAGATTTCTTTTTTCTATATATTCGATTAGTCTGTTAAATATGTTAAAAATGTTGTCTTGCTAAGATTTTTTCCGAAAAATATTAATATTGTTTCATGTATCATATATTCATATATAGAAGAAAAAGTGTAGATTGCGATGTCTATGGACAGCTGAACCAATGACTATTCATGATTCCATAATTGAATCAATTCCATACCCGTTCCAAATTTAATTAGAGGAATGTTATGGTAAAACTTCGTTTGAAACGATGTGGTAGAAAGCAACGTGCGACTTGAAGGACACGACCCGTTGTGGATTTTTACATCCACCATTTTAGATTTGTCTAGAAATGAGGTGCTCTTGGCTCGACATTCTTTGTTCTGTTATACTTGAACCCTTCGTTTTTGTCGGGTTGTAAATAGTCCATGATGGAGCTCGAACCGAAAGTATTAATTCATTTCTCAGGGGCAAGGATCTAGGGTTAATGCCAATCAACTGGAACAACTTCGTAAATATATGGAAAATCGAAAGGATCCAATTTTAGTTTAGCAAGTTTCCAATTCAAAAGCAAAACTTGTTGAAATTGATCCAAATTTTTGATTCAACGTACGTGTATCATACTAAAATCAAGCGTCCATAGGATTCTTTGATCGAAAGAAATAAAAAAGGGTATGTTGCTGCCATTTTGAAAAGATTAAGAAACACCGAAGTAATGTCTAAACCCAATGATTAAAAATAGGAATTAAAGGGTTTAAAAACAAGGAAACACCCTTTTATTAGTTGTTAATTCTCTCGATAGTCTCAATAACTGGATCCAACTAAAGAATCCAAATAGAATTTGAAATAGTTTAACCGGGATAAACGAAAGGGAGTAAAGACTACTCAATAAATGAAATTCACTAAAGATTAGATTATCCTTTGAACTATTTGAGAGTTATCCGACTTGAGTTATGAGTATAAGCGGTTTCTTTTTCATTTTTCAGGAAGAAAAAAGATTGGAATCGTAGTCTAATTGATTTATAGGACCGGTTGTTATTTAATTTATTGGAATTTGATACATAGACAAAACTTCGAATTAAATCATTTTTCTCGAGCCGTACGAGGAGAAAACTTCCTATACGGTTCCAGGGGGGGTATTGTTCATCTATATCTATCCCAATGAGCCGTCTATCGAATCGTTGCAATTGATGTTCGATCCCGAAGAGAAGGAAAAGATCTTAGAAAAGTGGGATTTTATGATCCA